CTAATTAGATAATAATAATTAGATAATGATAAGATTAATCTAAATATTATAAATATTTATATTTACATTATACATATACATTTATACATATACATTGCATATTAATTTCTCAAAAAAAAAAAAAAAGAAATAGAAAATACATATGTAATTATTACATTATTTACTTATTTACATTATGCAATTATTCATTTTTGTCTATCAAATAGAATCATTTTAGAATCTTTTTATTTTCTTATTTATATTTATTTTTATTTTATTCTTTTTTTTTCTATTTTTATATTATTCTATTTTATGTAATGATATTATTGAAGTATTCTTTGGATTTTTGTAATTTATGGAATTCAATAATTTAATTTTAATATATAATATAGATAATAACTAAGAAAAAGTAATTATTTTTTGAATAATATATGTCTTTCACATACAACGATAAAAAAAGTCACTTACCTTTTAAATGGCAGTTCCAAAAAAACGCACTTCTATGTCAAAAAAGCATATTCGTATAAATCTTTGGAAAAAAAAAGGATCTTTAGAGGCAGTAAAAGCTTTTTCTTTAGCTAAATCTATTTCCACCGGACATTCAAAAAGTTTTTTTGTTGCACAAAAAAAAGTCTTGGAAAAATCTTAATTGATATGTTTTAAAGAACTTCCAAAGTATTGTGTGTTTTCTTTTATTTCACTTTTACTTATTAGTTATTAACTTATTAGTTATTATTAGTTAGAATTTTTTAAAGCTAGGTAATAGAAAAATAAGAATCTTTCTGTCTACTTGATCCCAAGTACTCAGTTTTGTGTATTTGATTCTTTTTTATATCCTATGAATTGTGCTTTTCAAAATAGAAAAGCACAATTACGATAGACAAAGAAGAATCTTAATATTCCATTCTACTTTATACTAAGGTCTTGGGTCTCAAAATCATTAGAAAAAAAGATTATGAATTTTAGACTCCGACTGAAAATGAAACTTTTGAGTTCTGACTATTCTGGATAAACAAAAGCTATATTTCTAGTACAGATAATTTTGATTATTAAAAATGAACTTACGAAGATGAAGATATTAATTAAGTAGTATTGATATTGAACATTTCCATATAAATATACGAAGGAAAACTTTATTGAATATAGACAATTCAACATAAATTTCCTATTATTATTTATTATTATTTAAAGTAAGCCGCTGCCATGGTGAAATTGGTAGACACGCTGCTCTTAGGAAGCAGTGCTAGAGCATCTCGGTTCGAGTCCGAGTGGCGGCATAAATATTAATTCATGTTAATAATATAGATGCAACAGATCTAATAGAATCTAAATAATCTAAAATTTTCAATATTTTAGATTCTAGTTAAGCCCCCAATTTCAATTTTTTAAAAAGGACTTTATCTTTATGATATTTGTGATCTTAGAGCATATATTAACTCATATTTCCTTTTCGATCATCTCAATTGTGATTCTAATTCATTTGATGAATTTATTAGTCTACGAAATCGAAGAATTATATAATTCGTCAGAAAAAGGAATGATAGCTACTTTTTCCTCTATAACAGGGTTTTTAGTTACTCGTTGGATTTCTTCGGGACATTTTCCTTTAAGTAATTTATACGAATCATTAATTTTCCTTTCATGGAATTTATCCATTATTCATATAATTCCGTATATTAGGAATTCTAAAAATGATTTAAACGCAATAACTGCACCAAGTGCCATTTTTACCCAAGGTTTCGCCACATCAGGTCTTTCAACTGAAATGCATCAACCCGCAATATTAGTACCTGCCCTACAATCTCAGTGGTTAATGATGCATGTAAGTATGATGTTATTGAGCTATGCAGCTCTTTTATGCGGATCATTATTATCAGTTGCTCTTATAGTGATTACATTTCAAAAAAAAATTGATTCTTTTTTGAAAAACAAGAATTATTTAAGTTTAAGGAAATCGTTTTTCTTTGGTGATATGGAATATTTGAACGAAAAAGGAAGTATTTTAAAAAATACTTCTTTCTTCTCATTTAAAAATTTTTATAAATATCAATTAATTCAGCATTTGGATTCTTGGAGTTATCGTGTCATTAGTTTAGGGTTTACCTTTTTAACCATAGGCATTCTTTCTGGAGCAGTATGGGCTAATGAAGCATGGGGTTCATATTGGAATTGGGACCCTAAGGAAACCTGGGCATTTATTACTTGGACCATATTTGCAATTTATTTACATACTAGAAAAAATTCAAAATTGCAAGATCAAGTTACGAATTCGGCATTTGTAGCTTCTATAGGATTTCTCCTAATTTGGATATGCTATTTTGGAATCAATATATTAGGAATCGGGTTCCATAGTTATGGCTCATTTCAATGAATACTATGAGTGAAAAAGATAATTGAAGAACCCGCAAATATGGGCAAAACAAAAAGTATTGTTAACCAAGAAAAATAACTCGTGATAAAGACAAGATAATATTATACCAGAAAAGCCCGTGCTCGGGAGAAGAATAATAGATTCTCTGTTTCTCGAATACGGGCTTTTGTCGGTAAAGAGGAATCAAATGATTCAAGTGGAGTTTTTTGTCACATATCAATAAGAAAGACCCATGCTGCGAGTTGTTTCATGCCATAAATAAACACGTACACTCAAAAAATCCGTTGGACAAGCGGATTCACATCTTTTACAACCTACACAATCTTCGGTTCTTGGCGCAGAAGCAATTTGCTTAGCTTTACATCCGTTCCAAGGTATCATTTCCAATACATCCGTGGGACAAGCTCGAACACATTGGGTACATCCTATACATGTATCATAAATCTTTACTGAATGTGACATTGGGTCTATAAATTCCAGTTTTGAACACAAAAAATTTTCAATCTGGTAAAAGAAGAAAATGAAAAAATCATATATTTTCTATTATAGACACCAGATGAATCAATGATTTATCAAAATTTTAAGAATCAATAGATTTTTTAATTTGTTTATGAAAAAGGACCAAGATACTTTGATTTCCATTTCAATAACCATGAAATATAAGTTTACGAATTCAATTCATGTTATTTTTACTATATGTATATAGTATTTTATATAGAATGTATATAGCTATGGAATATAGAAAGATTCTAGTATATCTAGTATATAGAAAAGTATATAGAAATCTAATTATATAGCATTATATAGCATAGTAGAATTAAGGATATATTATATATCAATATATATCAATATCAATTTAATACGTTTGTTATTAGGTTATAGTTACTTAAACAGCAGCAATGGCTATAACAAAGATTGAAAAAATTTCTCCTTTTAATTGTCGACTATCAAATAGATTGGAAAATGTGATGGGATTGATATTTATCCAATTTAGTATAAACTCAAGACACATAAGTGTTCTAGCCATGCTTCGGCTTGTTATCAGCCCATAGATACCGATAGAAAAGAAATAAACACTTAGAAGAAATACATGTTCTAACATTATTGATCAATTCCTCATCTCTCTCAATTCATTGAAATATGAACAAAAAGGAAATGACTAGAATAGAAGAATTACATAACAAAAGAATATATTCACAGTAGATTGAGAAAAAAATAGATTAAATCCATTTTTATTCTTTCAATAAAAAAAAGAAGTTCTTCTTTACTTCTTATATTTTATATTAGATTATTGACAAGTCATAGTAATAGCACCTATTAAAGAAAGTAAAAGGATTAGATAAATGAGTTTAAAAGAAAAATATGTGGAGAAATGAATCCCAATTTGTTGAACGTTATCTATGAAAAAATCCTGTTCTCTAATCTGATTTGATCTTGTAGTCCAAAAAATTTCGTACCATAACGTGTTTGGGAGAGTCGTCATTCAATGAAAAAGCAGAATCAATGGGATTGGTAAGTAATACTATTCCCAAACCTCCTAATATAAGAACTGATTCCAGAAAGATTGCTAAAGATATTGAATAGTTACATTTGTATGGGATAAGGTAATTATGAAACTTTGTCCAATGTACTTTGTGGCTCATATTTTTTCCTTACTTAATTCATTAATTTATTAAAATGAAAAATATAAAAAAATAATAACTGAACTAAGAAAAAAATAATGAAAAAAGAAGAAAAAAGAATAATAATAAGAAATTCAAATTTAATTAAGAAATTTTAGGTTCCCTAATATTTAATTGATCAATTAATTTCTTATAACGCACTTTATTTTTATTTGACAAATAAGTCAATAATCGTTGACGTTTTCCTAGAATTATTCGTAGACCTCTTTGTGATAAAAAATCTTTTTTGTGCAATTCTAAATGTAAAGTAAGTCTTCGTATCTTACTGGTGAAATGGGATACTTGAAATTCAACAGATCCACTATTTTCTTCTTTTTCTGCTTGTTTAATAACTGAGATGAATGAATTTTTTTTAACCATAAATGAAAATTTGTATCTTTATTTCCTGTGAATTTTACCGATCAGGAAAAATAAAATAAATAAGAAAAAAGAATCTTTATTATGCCAGTTATTTTTATCTTTTTATCTAGTATACATTAAATTTGGATTAGATTAATTTCATATACTCCTTTTTTCATTTATGTGGTTTATGTTTTGTATATTTTGATCAAAATATACAAAACATATATGTATTCGCAAAATAGAACAATTTCTTTGTTTTTTTTTTTACTTAATCTTTTTACTTAAATTACTTAAATAAATTCCACTCTTCATAATGAAAGTTGATATACTATGAAATCAGCATTATTTATTAGAATATTACTATATAGTGTATATGTTATATGTTTTGGCTTTATCATTTACCAAATATGTTAGACGATATGTAGGAAATCCACTATAAATTCTTTTTCATTGGAATTGAATTCATTCCTAATTGTTAATACATTTAATACATATGTATTCTTAACATACTGAAACGACTGCTGTTATTGGCATCAAACCAATAGCGATTCATACAAGCTAAATCTTCTAATCTATAATTGGGCCAAAGAAATAATTTGAATTTAATGAAATTTTTTCTATCTGTATTAATATGTTTGTTCTCATTCAAAAATTGCCCACAGTTTCTTATTTTATTTTCATTGCAAAATCTTGGATTTCTATCCACAACATGAAAATTCCGGAAATTTAAACAAATTCTAATTCGAAATTCTCTACGACGTCTGGGGGATAGAATATTTTCAGGAACAAGTAAATCATAATGATTTTTGTCTCCACTCAAAAATATGTTGCTGTGTCGTGCAATGGATTTTTCAAAACCTCCTTTCTTAATTCTTTTTTTTGTGTCTTTTTTATTTGTTTGGTACTTCTTATTATTAACTGATGAAATATCCATAGTTTGATATATAATAGATTTTCCGTCCCTTCCTATAGATAGACAAATTGGTTCAATAATAAATATTCCCTTTCTTATCAATTCTGCAAGAACTAGGTCCTTTTGAATCACCATTTCATCTATATTTATTTCACCTCTTTGAATCGAAGATATAGCAATTTCCTTTGGATTTATCAGTCTAAGTAGGAGACAATATATCCTTATATTTTTCATTATTTTCTTATTCAAACGATCAGCCGATCTTAGTTGAAAAAGTAAATATTTTCTCAAAAAGAAATCTAGTTCCATTTCATTCTTGCTCTTATATTGTTTTTTTTTTTTACCTTTTTTTATTTCTAAGCTTGCGTAATCTTCTTCAACATCTTTTTTATTCTTTTGGTTTAGTAGATTCAATACAAGATTTCTTTGGGCCTGTTGTTGGTTTTCTTCCTGCTTGTAATTTGCTAATTCAAGATATTTTTTTTTATTTGATGATTTTACGTTCATTTTTTTACTTTTGTCATTTATAGAAAAATGAAAAAAGAGTGATTTTATTGGGATGATCCAAGGTTGAATTTTATATACATCAAAAAGTAGTACAAATTCTGGGAAGAACCAAGTTTTTAGATTGGATATAGTATCATGATTGGATGCGATACCATTATCATAGAACCTTTTTTTATTCATTCCCATGCAATCAAAAACGAAATTGCATGTTTTGATCTCTTGATGAATTTTAGGAAAAAAAAGATCTTTTTTTTCCATTTTGTTGAAATTAGTAATTACATTCTTAGTCTTTTTCTGAATCTTGATACCAATATGTGCATTGGTCCAGATCTCTATATTATTCTCAATATTATTTAGAAAACAAAGATGAAGAATTCTACAATCAAAATATTTTCTATCCAAATTAGTATTCCTATCAATCATAACTCCTTTTTCTAGATAATCATTACTAGGTATACTTATCAATACATAAAATGATTCAGGTTTCGATATATTAAAATGATATGTAATTTCTTGGTCCCCGTTTTTTTCTAATGTTGATCCATAAATGTATAAATTAGGGAGGCTTATGTATTTAGATGATAAAATATCATATCTGTAATGTTTTTTCCATTTCTCTTTTTTATTCATAAATGAATTCTCTGGATAGTCATTTTCTTTCATGGAAGAAATGAATCGGTATTTTTTAGGTACTTTTTGATACTTTTTTTTTTGAGATAAATCGTATTGATAATAACTTTTTAACCAGTTTTTCCATTCGTTCGTTACAAACGTATTAATTTGCTTATGTCTCGATTTATAATTAACTATTCCGTGTATCATACAATAGTCTTTTAAATTATCCTTAAAAAAAGGATAGCTCCCTTGATATTGAAGTACAGGTCTCAATTGATACTTATTAAGTAATTGGTTTTGTGATATTTTGTAAAAAACATATGCTTGGGATAGGGAAGATAAGTTCCAATAAGTATTGGAATGTTTATTGCTAGTCTTAGTATTATCAATATTTGAAAAAAAATTTTTTATAGTCAAAATAAAATTCATTCTATTTTTATTTCTTTCATCAATTCCTTCTTGTTCTTTATTTATTCCATTGTTGGAAATGGATTTCTTAAAGATCTTTTTTGTTGATTCAAATAAAAGTTGTGTATTGATCTTAGAAAAGGTAATGGTACATAAAAAAATATCTATGTATATTTTTTCAATGAATGATTTGATAAAGTAGTGTAATTTACGCATTAATCGGATATTTTTCCTTTTTAATATTTTCCAAATATGCTTCTGTAATCCCGATCTTTTATTATCATAAATTCTAACTTTTTCTTTTTTTTTCTTGTCTTTTGCAGTTCCTTCAATTTGATTCCTTATTTGAATTGTCTTATCAGAAAGATCTTTCATTCTTCTTTCTATTAGTGAATTATTGAACCAATTTATCGTTTGATTTAGAACGGATGATTCGCTGGGAATATTTATTTTTAAATCTTTTTTATTTTTGTTTGGTTCATATACTTTTTCTTTCCTCACTTCAAACACTTCAAAGAATAAATTTGGATTTACTTTATCCAGTTTTTTCATTATTAGGTTGATAATTCGAACTATTTGGCTGACTCCTTTTTTTTTTCTTTTTTGAAGTTCTTTATAAATAGGTTTAAAAAAGAAAGGTCGTTTTCGGGGAGAACCAAAGGGAAGTTCCGCTTCCATTCCCCAGACTGTTAAAAAACAAAAATTTTTTTTTTTTTCTTTTTTTTTAATTATATTTCTATGATGAGATCGTGTCCTAGATTTTCTCCAAGGTTTTAGACAGAAAGGATATAAAATCTTTATCTGAATACCGTCTATTAACCAAGCTTGGGGAAATTCTGTTTCTGATAATTGAACACCATTATAGGTGCATTTAATATGGATTTCTCTATTCCATTCCTTAAAATCCTCGTCCCACTCGGGAATTTGAAATAATAAAATACGGAAAATATTTTTAGCTATTATTAAGAAAGGCAATATAATGTATTTTCTAAGAAAAGATTGGGTTACTAACAGCAAACCTCTTATTACTTGAGTCAATATAAAGGTATCCCAAGCTTCTGCTATTTCTATCTGTTCATTTTTATATTTTTTTTCTTCTTTCTTATCTTCATTTTCAAAATAGGAAATTTTTAATTCTGATTCTTGTTCTCTCCCCATCCAATTCCTAAAAATTAGATTCTTAATTTCGTTAATATCAAAAAACGAAAAAAAAGATGTTTTGTCTAGACGATCCAAAAAAAGAGGAGAATGTACATTTACTTGAAAGAGGTTCCAAATAACTGTTTTACGTCTTTGAGCGCGCATAGATCCTTTGATTAGATTGCGACGAAAATCCGATTGTTGTGAGTAACGTATCAAAGCCACCTCTTCCTCTTCCATTGGATCATCCTTTTTATCATTGTTACTAGTATTCTGATCATTATCGTAATAGATTATCATACGTTTGGCTTTTCTTGAATGAATATCAGAATATTCGTCCTCCAAAATTTCTTCATTTTCTTCTTCCTCTTCTCCCAAATTCTCGATTAATTTGTATAACCTTCGAGAAACTTTTTTACTTATTTCTTCTTTTCTAATTCCAATAGATTTCTTTTTCATTCTTTTTTGATCTTTTATATGTGTTGTAATTACATCAAAGAAAAATTGAAAATATTTTTCTTCACTTTCTGAATCATCTTCTATAGAATTCAAAAATGATTGACGGTGAAGTTCTACGGAATCATTAAGAAGTAGATCATGAATCTTATTTATAAAAAAAAATTCTACTAAATCTTCTGTATCTGTATAAGTATTCATGATTGCACGTGAATCTAATTCTTTTATCGTTCCTCGATATGGTCCGTTGAAAAAAGGATCATAAGCTTTTGGCAAGCATTTTTTTTTTTTTTCATCATCACATAATATGGTTTTTTTCTCAAGCATATCCAGACTATAGGATCTCTCATTTTTTTCTATAATTTGGATTCGGCTTCTCAATTCATTGTTCAAATTGCACTTTTTTTTTTCATTAGCATAAATCCAAGAATTATAAAGATCTTCGTCATATAGTTTTTCTATTATATACAAAGAAATTCTTCGTTCTAGCATTTCCGAAAAAGTTGATAAACTGGGCGGATATGTAAAGGATATTATTTGTTTCCCATCACTTGTACATGTAAAAAAAAAAAATTGTGACATTTCATTACGTAAAGCATTTTCTAAATTATCATTTTTTATATATCGTAATGGACGATTCCATCGCTTATAATCAAAAAAAAAAGTGACAAAAATTTTTTCAACCCATAATCTTTTATTTTTATCTTCTTTCTGTCTTCCCAATTCCCAATTCTCTTGATGGGTCTCCAGATCAGAATCTTCGTAAACTGGGTTATCTTGATAGTATGACTCTTGAAAGTTAAATTCATCCTTTGTTTTTTCCTTTCCATTCACTCGAATCTCTTCCGTTTCATCTATTTTGTCCGGATCCTCCTTTTCTTCCGAAAAAAAGAAAGGTTTTTCTTCGGTGAATTCCTCTTGTTCTTGTTCAGTCTCCTTTATTTCATAAGTTGTTTCTACATCGCTTTCTTCCTTTATTTTTTCCCCTTCTTCCATTTCTGAGGTTTCTTTATCTTTTATTTTCTTAATGATAATAGGTGACGGCATTTTGCCTAAATAGTAAACACAGGTAATAAATAAGAGGATACTAAATATTCGACCCATATAATTTCTCAATTCTGACACACGATATTTTTTAGATCGAATATAACGATTTTGCCGTATCCAGAATAATACCAATCCAACGCATTTCATGAATAAAATGTGACCTATTAACCAACCAAGAAAACTACTTGTTAAAAATAAAATCTTGTTGTTGCATCGAAACATATAAATGTTGACTAATCTGGCTAACGTGGAACTTGGTAAAATAAAATGGTTTAATAATTGAATAATTAGATTATTAAGGAATACACATTGAATGCTGAGATTACGCATTGAATTTTTGTTAGTAGATCCATAATCAAAAAAGTTTTTATTATTGTTCCAGAAGAAATGAAACAAAAGATACGGTAGAACTAGAAAAGTTATTGTATGAGGTCTACCTAATGCTAGATGCAGAGGTGCATAATAGATCGATATGAACATCATGAGCTGTCCCGCAATAAAACCAGTTGTTGCGGATACCTCCTTTTCATTTCCTTCTTC